AGAATCATTGCAATAATGTATATGCATGCAATTTGGGGCATGAAGTTCTTAGCTCGAGGCTTTCCTGTTTCTGGGGGGCATAACTGTCTTAAAAATTTGACAGTGATTTTAGGGTTGTTGGTTTAAAAAATAATTTGTTGTATTGGTATTATTGTAATAATGTATATACATGCAATTTGGGGCATGTAGTTCCTAGCTCGAGGCTTTCCTGTTTCCGGGGGGTTTTCAGGATAAATAATAGTTTACGAGTTTAGGGGGGTAGGGGGGTTTTACCCCCAAAAGCCGAGGGGGGCGCACCTTAGATATGTTAGGGGAACGTACTAACTATTTATGCTCATGATATCAGTTATGCAGTTCTTCAATACTAATCATTTCAACATTGAATATACTTACTTACGCGCAAGGAAATGTATTGCCTTGTCAGCTTGCCTTAGCGCTGCACTCTGAGATGCCAGATAAAAAGAAAATAAAAAAAATAACCATGACCTTTAGGATGAGTGCTCGCATGTGGATTGACAGCTGTTAAAGTCTTACCACCAATCGACCAAGGGGGCTTTTGAAGGAAAGAATGGGGATCGACTTATCAATCAATGTTCTTGAAATAGAAGTCTAGATGCCAGTAAAAATTCACGAGATGAAGGTCTACAATAACTGGTTTTCATCACCAGCTTTATGGGTAAAAAACTTTAATTGTGAGTTAGCTTTTATGTTTTAATGATTTCATATTTGTTGGTATATTCAGGTATGTAATTTTTCTTTTAATGTATTTTGTAATTCTTGATAGTTAGGTGTGAATGAATGGTCAAAGTCGTTTAATGGTATTAATACATATAATTACTATTACATAGTATATGTACGATGTATATATATGGGGAAAATACATATATGTAATACAGAGAATAGTTAAATTTAGAATGCTAGCTTTGGGAGTTAGTGGTGGGAGTTAAAATCTCCCTTCTTTGAGAGCAGCAGGGAGGATTTTAACCTCCGGCGGCCGGTTTACAAGACCGGCGCTCTGGCACTGAGCTACAGCTGCAGGCTGTTTGTAAAAGTTTGTTTTCTAGTCAGCCAGTAAGTGGGAATAGGCCAAGAAAAATAAAGAAGTAGATGAAGGATGCAATTTGTCCAATAATAATATAAGGGTGTTCTACAGGCATTCCTCCAATTCAGGTGAGGATAATTACATCTGCCACAAGGGTTCAAAAGATAAGTTGGGAGAGGGGTCGGAAGGTTAGGCCTCGTTGTTTAGATGTGTGGAGGAATGGAACAAGCATTAGTACTAGAATTGATGCGAGAAGTGCTAGAACTCCCCCTAGTTTGTTTGGGATAGAACGAAGAATTGCATAGGCAAAGAGGAAGTATCATTCTGGTTTGATGTGTGGGGGTGTGACTAGGGGATTTGCAGGGGTGAAATTGTCTGGGTCTCCTAGGTAGTTGGGGGCAAAGAGTGCTAGGGATGTGAGTGCAATGAGCATGATGGCAAATCCAAGGAGGTCTTTATAAGAGAAGTAGGGGTGGAAGGGAATTTTGTCTGCATCTGAGTTTAAGCCTAAAGGGTTGTTTGAGCCTGTTTCATGCAAGAAAAGAAGGTGAAGGACTGTTGCAGCTAGAATCACAAAGGGGAAAAGGAAGTGAAAGGCAAAGAAGCGTGTGAGGGTGGCATTATCTACTGAAAATCCCCCTCAAATTCATTGAACAAGTGTATTCCCAACATATGGAACAGCAGAGAGGAGATTAGTGATTACTGTGGCCCCCCAAAAGGATATTTGACCTCAGGGTAGGACATAGCCTACAAATGCAGTTATCATGACAAGGAGAAGAAGGACCACCCCAATATTCCATGTCTCTTTATAAAGGTAGGATCCGTAGTAAAGTCCTCGTCCTACATGAAGATAGATGCAGATGAAGAAAAAGGAAGCACCATTAGCATGTAGGTTCCGAATTAGTCAGCCAAAGTTTACATCTCGGCAGATATGGGCAACAGAGGAGAATGCTGATGAAATATCAGCAGTATAGTGTATTGCAAGGAAAAGGCCTGTTGCAATTTGTACAATTAGACAGAGTCCTAACAGGGAGCCAAAGTTTCATCATGCAGAGATGTTTGAGGGGGCAGGGAGGTCAATAAGGGCATCATTTATAATTTTTAATAGTGGGTGGGTTTTTCGTAGGCTAGTCATTAAGGTTTCCTGTAGTTGAGTAACAACGGTGGTTTTTCAAGTCATTGGTCCTGGTTAAAATCCTGGCAGGAATGATGGTTTACATTATGTGTATTTTTATGTTGGGGTTGGTGTTGGGGGTAATTGTGGTTGCTTCAAATCCTTCTCCTTATTTTGGGGCATTAGGATTGGTTGTTGTTTCAGGGATAGGATGTGGTATGTTAGTAGGACATGGGGCCCCTTTTTTGTCTTTAGTTTTGTTTTTAATTTATTTGGGAGGGATGCTAGTTGTGTTTGCTTATTCTGCTGCTTTAGCAGCGGAGCCTTTTCCTGAGACTTTAGGAAGTCGGTCTGTGGCTGTGAATGTTTTGGGTTACTTAGTAGGGGTGGTATTAGGGGCAAGTTTTTTTTGGGATGGGTGGTTTGGGGGGTTGTGGTTAACAGTGGATGAGGGGGCAGAGCTTTCTTTATTGCGGGGAGATGTAGGAGGGGTGGCAGTTATGTACTCTTCTGGGGGGCTAATGCTTGTGTTGAGTGCCTGAGTTCTCCTCTTAACTTTATTTGTGGTGTTGGAGGTTTGTCGGGGGTTAAGTCGGGGGGCACTTCGGGCTGTCTAAGAGGTAAGTAATAGTAAGGCCAGGGTAAAGGTCAGGAAGAAGAGGGCTAAGAAGGTTTTTACTATGCCTTGTTGAGCATTACTTGTTGTTGTAATTAGGGGGAGGTTGGTGTTTTGAATAGCTTTAGGGCCTACTTTCTCTAATCATGTTTGGTCGACTACTTGGGAGGCAATGAATTGGCCTAGCATAAGGTTTATTTTTGGGGGGAGACGGTGAATGATGCTTGGGAAGAAGCCTAGTATATTAGAGAAATGGTGGGGTACAAGGATGGGTGCAGGCTTATATTGTTTAGTTGTGAGGTTGGCAAGTTCTAGTGCTACTAGGAGGCCTGTAATTGTGACTAAAAGGGCAGCTAGTTTTAAAATTGGGGGTATAGTTATAATGGGGGTTTTTGGTAAAATAATATTTGCAGTGATGAATAGGCCAGCAATGATGCTGCCTCAGGCAAGACGTTTGATTGGGTTAATAACCGCAGGATTGTTTTCATTAATAGGGGATAGGGGGTTAAAGCGTGGATGGCCTATAGTCACAAAGAAGACTACTCGTAAGCTATAAATGGCAGTGAAGGATGTGGCAAATAGAGTTAGGATAAGGGCTCAGGCATTTAGGTGGGATGTGTTTAGGGCTTCAATGATGGCATCTTTGGAGAAGAACCCTGCTAGAAAGGGGGTTCCTGTGAGGGCGAGGCTGCCAATTGTTAAGCAGGAAGAGGTAAAGGGGGCGAGATTATGTATTCCTCCTATTTTACGAATGTCCTGTTCATCATTTAAGCTGTGGATTAAAGAACCAGAGCACAGGAATAGTATGGCTTTGAAGAAGGCATGGGTGCAGATGTGAAGAAAGGCAAGTTGGGGTTGGTTTAGGCCGATTGTGACTATTATCAGGCCTAGTTGACTTGAGGTTGAGAAAGCAACAATTTTTTTAATATCATTTTGGGTGAGGGCACAGGTTGCTGTAAAAAGGGTTGTTAGTGCTCCTAGGCAGAGGCAGGTGGTTAGAATTATAGGATAATTTTCTATTAAGGGGCTTGTTCGGATTAATAAGAAAATGCCAGCAACAACCATGGTGCTTGAATGTAGTAGGGCAGAAACAGGGGTTGGGCCTTCTATGGCAGAGGGTAGTCAGGGGTGTAAGCCAAATTGGGCTGATTTACCAGTTGCGGCAATAACAAGCCCAAGGAGGGGGAATGTCATGTCGAGGGTGTGAGGGGCTGAAAAGATTTGTTGAAGTTCTCAGGAGTTTAGGTTTGTGGCTATTCAGGCTATGGCAAAGATTAGGCCAATATCCCCAACTCGATTATAAATGACTGCTTGAAGAGCTGCAGTATTTGCATCTGCTCGGCCATATCATCAACCAATAAGGAGAAAAGACATAATGCCTACACCTTCTCACCCAATAAAAATTTGGAACATATTATTTGCTGTTACTAGAATAATTATAGCAATTAGGAAAGTTAATAAGTATTTAAAAAATTGATTTATATTGGGGTCTGCATGTATATATCAGGAGGCAAACTCCAAAATGGACCAGGTTACATAAAGAGCTACAGGTGTGAAGATGAGGGAGTAGAAGTCAAATTTTAGGCTAATATTTACATCAAATATAAGAGTATTTATTCAAGTTCAGTTGGTGGTAATAATTTCTGTTCCTTCTGAGATGAACAGAAATAAGGGTAAGAGGCTTACAAAGAAGGCTAGTTTTACAGCTGTTTTAACTTGGTGTAAGGCTCAGTTTGGAGCTTTAGGGTGAGGGGTGAGTGTTGTTAGCAGGGGGTAGAAAAGCAAGATGAAGATAACAATAAGGCTTGTAGACATTATTAAAGGGGTGGTGTGCATAGCTTCTACTTGGATTTGCACCAAGAGTTTTTGGTTCCTAAGACCAATGGATGAGCTGTTATCCTTTAAAAGCATTCGAGGGAGCTTCGGAATTCAACCGAGGGCACAAGGGTTAGCAGTCTTTGTTGCTGGCAAGCCTCTCTCGGTGGGCAAGAGGATTTTAACCTCTGTCTTTAGAATCACAATCTAATATTTTTGTTAAACTATGCCTACAGAAGGTCCACCCTCAGACTAGTTCAGGTTTCATAATTAGGAGAAGGAGGGGGAGAAGGTGGAGTGCCATGAGTAAGTGCTCTCGAGTGTGGGAGGGGTCAAGAGCAAGGATGTGCTGGGGGACAGGGCCCCGCTGTGTTATAAGGAATATATATAAAGAGTAGGCTGCTGTGATTAAAGTTCCTGCTCCTGTTAGGGCAATTGTGGCTCATGATCAGTTAAAGAGGGACACAATAATTATTAATTCCCCCATAAGGTTAGGGAGAGGGGGGAGGGCCAAGTTTGCTAAACTAGCAATGAACCATCAAGAGGTTATTAGGGGGAGGATTATTTGTATGCCTCGGGCAAGGACTATTGTTCGGGTGTGGGTACGCTCATAGTTGGTGTTTGCTAGACAGAAGAGGGCAGATGAGGTAAGTCCGTGTGCAATTATTAGAATCAGTGCTCCTGTAAATCCTCAGGGTGTTTGGATTAGAATACCCCCAGCTACAAGGCCTATGTGACCGACAGAGGAGTAAGCAATTAGTGACTTTAAGTCAGTTTGTCGCAGGCAAATAGAGCCTGTTATTACAACCCCTCAGAGGGCTAAAATGATGAATGGGTAGCTGAGTTCTTTAGTTAAGGGTTCAAGTATAATTATTATTCGTATTATACCATACCCCCCAAGTTTTAGTAAAACAGCAGCTAGGACCATAGAGCCTGCAATTGGGGCTTCTACATGGGCTTTGGGAAGTCATAGATGTATCCCGTATAGTGGTATTTTAACAAGGAAGGCAAGTAAGCATCCTGCCCATCAGATTTTGTCTGCAGTGGTAATCATAGGAATTGCAGGGGCATATTGAAGGGTTAATAGAGAGAGGGTTCCAGTGGAGTTTTGAAGGAGGAGAAGGGCAACTAGTAGGGGGAGGGAGCCTGCTAAGGTGTAAAATAGGAAGTATGTGCCGGCGTTTAATCGTTCTGTTTGGTTACCCCAGCGGGTGATAAGAACAAGGGTTGGTACTAGGGTTGCTTCAAATATGACATAAAATAGTAAGACTTCAGTTGCTGAGAAGGCTATGATAAGGAAAATTTGGAGGGAGGTGAGGAGAGTAATATATATTCGTTGACGGTTGATTGGTTCAGAGGTGGTATGATTTTGGCTTGCTAAAATTATTAAAGGCAGGAGTCAACAAGTTAGAACAAGCAGGGGGGTTGATAAGGGGTCCAGGGCCATGAAGTGGTTGAGGGAGGATCAGCCAGTTATGTGTGGGGAACATAGTCATGTAAGGCTTGCAATGGCAATAATTAGGCTATGGGTAAGGGCTGTTGGCCATACTAGTTTTGAGGGTACAAGTCATGTTGTGGGCACAAGCATAATTGTAGGAATTAGGATTTTTAGCATTGTAAGAGGTTGAGGCTTTGTAAATGGTCTGTGCCATGTGTTCGGGCTGTGGCAACTAGCAGGGCAAGGCCTGCACTGGCCTCACAGGCAGAAAATGCAAGGAGAAGTATTGGGGAGGCTGAGAAGTTTGTTGAATTAAGTTCTAATGTTCATAGGGATAGTGCAAGAAAAAGGGAAAGTATTATACCTTCTAGGCAGAGTAAGGCAGATAAGAGGTGGGTTCGATGAAATGCAAGGCCTGCCAGTCCTAGAATGAAAGCTGTTGAGAATGTGAAGTGTGTAGGGGTCATTAGGTAATTGTGGACTTTAACCACGAGCTTTTGAGCCGAAATCAAATATTTTAATTAAAATAATTACCTATTCAGCTCATTCAAGGCCTCCTTGCAGCCACTCATAGACTAACCCTAGAGTAAGTAGGATTAGGACAAAGGCAGCTCAGAAGAAAGTAATTAAGGGGGTGGGAAGTTGGTCCCCCCATGGGAGTGGGAGGAGTAGTGCAATCTCAAGGTCAAATAGTAAGAATAGGATGGCTACTAAGAAAAATCGTATTGAAAATGGAAGGCGAGCTGAGCCAAGGGGGTCAAATCCGCATTCATAGGGTGATAGTTTTTCTTGGTCAGGGGTAATAAGAGGAAGTCAAAAAGAAACAATTGCTAGGATTCCTGAGAGGGCAATAGCAATGAAAATCACTGTAGAAATTAGGTTCATTATCTTTCCTTGGATTTTAACCAAGACCAGGTGATTGGAAGCCACTTATACTAACATTAGTACTAGAAAGATATGAGCCTCATCAGTAGATGGAGATATATAGGAACAGTCAAACTACATCAACAAAGTGTCAATATCAGGCTGCTGCTTCAAAGCCAAAGTGGTGTTCTATTGTGAAGTGGTAGTTGAGTTGTCGAAGGAGGCAGACTGCCAAGAAAGTGGTGCCGATAATGACATGAAGTCCATGGAAGCCTGTGGCTACAAAGAAGGTTGAGCCATAGACACCATCAGCAATTGTGAAAGGGGCTTCATAATACTCTATAGCTTGAAGAAGGGTAAAGTAGGATCCTAGTAAGATTGTTAAGGCTAGGGATTGAATTGCTTGTTTTCGTTCACCCTCCATAATACTGTGGTGGGCTCATGTAACTGTTACACCAGAGGCTAGAAGGACAGCTGTGTTAAGAAGTGGAACACCAAAGGGATCTAATGGTGTGATTCCAGTTGGGGGTCAGCAGCCCCCAATTTCAGGGGTGGGGGCTAAACTTGAGTGGAAAAAGGCTCAAAAAAAGCCAAGGAAAAAGAATACTTCTGATGTAATGAAGAGAATTATACCATATCGGAGACCTTTTTGTACTGGGGGTGTGTGGTGTCCTTGATATGTTCCTTCTCGTACGATGTCCCGTCATCATTGATATATTGTCAGAAGAAGAATAACTATCCCAAGTGCTATAAGAGATGTTTTGTTATAGTGGAATCAGACAGCTAGGCCAGAGGTTAAAAGAAGTGCAGCAACTGCTCCTGTTAGGGGTCATGGGCTGGGGTCTACTATGTGGTATGCATGTGCTTGGTGGGCCATAAACGTTTTCTTGAAGATAAAGGCTTAGGAGAAGTACAAATACATAAGCTTGAATTATAGCTACAGCGACTTCAAGGATTGTAAGTAAGAAGAGTACAATTGTTGTTAAAATTGCTACAGTTGGTATTACACAGAGGAGGGAGTAGGCTGCTGTAGAAATTAGATGTATTAGTAGGTGACCAGCTGTTAGGTTGGCTGTAAGTCGGACACCTAGTGCAACAGGTCGAATAAAGAGACTAATGGTTTCGATGATAATGAGAACTGGGATAAGGGGGATTGGTGTACCTTCAGGAAGGAAATGGGCGAGGGACTTGGTTGGTTGATTTCGTATCCCAATGAGGACAGTAGCAAGTCAAAGAGGGACTGCTAAGCCCAGATTAACAGATAGTTGGGTTGTAGGGGTAAAAGTGTAAGGGAGCAGTCCTAGTATATTTAAGGACATCAGAAATAGTATTAAGGCAGCAAGAATAACAGCTCATTTATGGCCTCCTACATTTAAGGGTTTTAGTAGTTGTGCTGTAAAGTTACCAACAAATGAAGTTTGAAGGGTAAGCAGGCGATTAGTGATTCATCGATGGGCAGGGGCAGGGAAGAGGAGTCAAGGTAGTATGAAAGCAAGGGCAATCAGGGGGATGCCTAGGAGGACAGGACTAATAAATTGGTCAAAAAGGCTTGTTGCTATCATGATCAGGTTCAGTGATTGGTTTTGTCAGTTTGTGTGCTTTGGGGTGCAGGTTCATTTGGGAAGGTGTAGTTAAGGGTTTTTGGGATGGCAATTGTGGTAAAAATAAGTCAGGAGAAGACTAAAAGTGCAAATCATGGGGAGGGGTCTAGCTGAGGCATTTCACTAAGGGTGGTTGGGAGGCACCAATCTCCAGCTTAAAAGGCTGGCGCTGAGGGCCCTATTTAGCTTCTTAGTGAGGCATCTTCGAGTATTAAAGTTGATCAGTCTTGGAAGAAGTTTAAAGGGACTGCTTCTACTACAATTGGTATAAAGCTATGGTTTGCACCACAAATTTCTGAGCATTGACCATAGAAGACACCAGGTCGGGAGGCAATAAAGGCTGTTTGGTTTAGTCGGCCTGGGACAGCATCCATTTTTACACCCAGGGCAGGCACTGCTCATGAGTGAAGGACATCTTCTGCTGTCACAAGAACTCGAATGGGAGCTTCAGTGGGGACTACTATCCGGTGATCTACTTCTAGAAGCCGGAATTGGCCTGGGGCTAGGTCTTGAGTTGGGACCATATAGGAGTCGAATGCAATTTCTTGGTAATCAGTATATTCATAGCTTCAATATCATTGGTGTCCAATTGCTTTGACTGTGAGGTGGGGATTAGTTACCTCATCTATAAGATAAAGAATTCGTAAAGAGGGGAGTGCGATGAGAATAAGAATAATTGCTGGGAGGATGGTCCAGATAATTTCAATTTCTTGTGAGTCTAGAATATATATATTTGTGAGCTTGGTTGAAACTATTGCCACAATAATGTAAAGAACAAGGGTACTGATAAGGAAAACAATTATAAGGGCGTGGTCATGGAAGTGAAGAAGTTCTTCTATAACAGGTGATGCTGCATCTTGAAATCCTAGTTGTGAGGGATGTGCCATAAAGTAAGATACGTGGGGGTTTAACCCACAATTTTGCCCTGACAAAGCAATGTATTAACTCCTATACTAGTATCTTATTAAGAAAGTGTCAGAAGGGTTATGTAGCTGGCTTGAAACTAGCTTATGGGGGTTCGAGTCCTCCCTTTCTCGTTATTGGTTTGATTGAACTTGGACAAATGCAGGCTCCTCATATGTGTGGTATGGGGGTGGGCAGCCATGCAGTCATTCAATGTTTGTTGCTGTGAGTTCTACAGAAGAGACAACTCGTTTTGCAGCAAAGGCTTCTCAGATAATGAATAAGAATAGAATAACAGCAGTAAGAGAAATAAGGGATCCTAATGAAGAAACTGTATTTCAGAGGGTGTAGGCATCTGGGTAGTCAGAATACCGTCGAGGTATTCCTGCAAGGCCTAGGAAGTGTTGTGGGAAGAAAGTTAAGTTGACTCCCACAAATATTACTCCAAAGTGGATTTTTGACCATGTATCATGGAGGGTATAGCCTGAGAGAAGGGGGAATCAGTGCATAAATCCTGCTATAATGGCAAATACAGCTCCTATTGACAGGACATAGTGGAAGTGAGCTACCACATAATAAGTGTCATGCAGCATAATATCAAGCGAGGAGTTTGCTAAAACAATGCCTGTTAAGCCTCCTACTGTAAACAGGAAAATAAAACCAAGAGATCATAGAAGAGGGGTTTCTCATTTGATTGCACCTCCATGCAGGGTGGCCAGTCAGCTAAATACTTTTACTCCTGTTGGAATGGCAATAATTATTGTGGCAGAAGTAAAATATGCTCGTGTGTCAACATCTATCCCCACTGTAAATATGTGGTGGGCTCAGACAATAAAGCCAAGTAAACCGATGGCTATCATTGCCCATACTATCCCCATATAACCAAATGGTTCTTTTTTGCCTGCATAATATGCAACAACATGGGAAATCATCCCAAAGCCTGGGAGAATAAGAATATATACTTCTGGGTGACCAAAGAATCAGAATAGGTGTTGGTAAAGGATTGGGTCTCCTCCTCCTGCAGGGTCAAAGAAAGTTGTATTCAAGTTTCGATCTGTTAGAAGCATTGTAATACCAGCTGCTAGGACTGGCAGGGACAAGAGGAGAAGTACTGCTGTAATGAGAACAGATCATACAAAGAGAGGGGTTTGATATTGTGAGATGGCGGGAGGTTTCATGTTTAGAATTGTTGTGATAAAGTTAATGGCCCCCAGAATTGAAGAAACCCCTGCTAAATGTAGGGAAAAAATGGTTAAGTCAACAGAAGCTCCTGCATGTGCTAGGTTTCCTGCAAGTGGGGGGTATACTGTCCACCCTGTCCCAGCCCCTGCTTCTACTCCTGAGGATGCTAAAAGGAGCAGGAAAGAAGGGGGAAGGAGTCAAAAACTTATATTATTCATTCGAGGGAAGGCCATGTCTGGGGCCCCAATTATTAGAGGGACAAGCCAGTTCCCAAATCCCCCAATCATGACGGGTATAACCATAAAGAAAATTATTACAAAGGCATGGGCTGTCACAATTACATTGTAAATCTGATCATCCCCTAAGAGAGCCCCTGGTTGACTTAGTTCAGCACGGATAAGAAGGCTTAAAGCTGTCCCTACTATTCCAGCTCAGGCACCAAATACAAGATAAAGGGTGCCAATGTCTTTGTGATTGGTCGAAAAGAATCAGCGTGTGATTGCCACAGGTAAAATGGCTGAGAGTTTAAGTGGTGGGTTGTAGCCCCATGCACAGAGGTTTAAGTCCTCTTTTTACCAAGCCCTGGGGTGTAAACATGTAAGATTGCAAATCTTGAGATGCAGACTAACGTCTGCCGGGGCTTTCCCCCGCCTTTTTGCTTGGCAGGCGGGGGAAAGGTAGATGGATGCTCACTGGTTTGGGCATTTAGCTGTTAACTAAAAGTTTGTAGGATCGAGGCCTTCCCATCTAGAAAGGCTTTAGCTTAATTAAAGTGTCTGTTTTGCATGCAGAAGTTGTGGGTTAGTGCCCTGCAAGTCTTATCAGGGGCTGGGAGATTTTCACTCCCACTTAAGGCTTTGAAGGCCTTTGGTCTGGTATTATCCTAAGCCTCTCTAAAGGTGGAGGAAGGCTGTGATTGCAGGGGAGAGGGGGAGAAGAAAGATTGCTGTGATTGTAGAGGCTGCTAGCAGTAGGGAGGGGTTGAGTGGGGGGAGTCGTCATAGGCTTGTGCTTGCTAAATTATTTGGAGGCATTGTTAAAGTTATTGCATAACATAAGCGTAGATAGAAGTAAAGGCTTAGTAGGGCAGTCATAGCTGCTAAGACAGCTGTTGCAGGGAGCTGTTGTTTAGTTAGTTCTTGGAGGATGAGTCATTTTGGTAAAAATCCTGTTATGGGGGGGAGTCCACCGAGGGAGAGAAGTAGTAGGGGGGTGGCAGCTGTGAGGAGGGGGGCTTTGGCCCATGATGTTGCTAGTGCATTAATATTTGTTGCTTTGTTATTTTTAAGGGTTAGGAATGCTGCAGTGGTCATAACTAAATATGTCATGAGGGCAAGGAGTGTGAGGGAGGGGGCAAATTGAATAATTAGCAGCATTCATCCTAAGTGGGCAATAGAAGAATATGCTAGAATTTTTCGAAGTTGTGTTTGGTTAAGGCCTCCTCAGCCTCCTACTAGGGTGGATATCAGTCCTAAGATGATTAAGAGTTCTTGGCTTGTGCATGGAATTTGAAGGAGAAGGATGAAAGGGGCTAGTTTTTGTCAGGTGGAGAGGATGAGTCCTGTAGTTAGGCTTAGTCCTTGAAGAACTTCTGGAAGCCATGTGTGGAGGGGGGCAAGGCCAAGTTTTAAGGCTAGGGCAAGGGTAATTATAGTTGTGGGAATTGGGTGGGTTATTAATGTAATGTCCCATTGGCCAGTGAGTCATGCATTTGTCACACTGGCGAAGAGGAGGGTGGCTGCAGCTGTTGCTTGAGTAAGAAAATATTTTGTTGTGGCTTCAATTGCTCGGGGATGATGGTTTTGGGCTATTAAAGGAATGATGGCTAAAGTGTTAATTTCTAGGCCTATTCATGCTAAAAGTCAGTGGGAGCTGGAGGCAGTGATGGTGGTACCTAGAATGAGCCCAAAGATAAGGATGGTTGTGATGTAGGGGTTCATTAGTAAAGGAAGGGGTTTAACCAACATGTTTGGGGTATGGGCCCAAAAGCTTATTTAGCTGACTTTACTAGGAAGTGGTGTAGTGGAAGCACTAAGAGTTTTGATCTCTTCAGATTGGGTTCAAGTCCCTTCTTCCTAAGGAGGCGGGGGGACTTTAACCCCCATATTTCACTCTATCAAAGTGGCCCTTTGTTTCAGGCACGGCTCCTGTTTAGAGTTGGGGAGGAAGGCCTGCAAGTGCCAGGGGAAGGGAGAGGTGCCAGATTACAAGGGCCAAGGTAAGTGGTAAGAAGTTTTTTCAAATTAAGTGCATAAGTTGATCATAGCGGAAGCGGGGGTAGGAAGCTCGAACTCATAAAAATAAAATGGATAAAAGGGCTGCTTTAGTTATTAAGTTTATTGTTGTGATTTCTGGGTAGTATGGTAGGTGGGAGGCCCCAAGGAATAGTGTGGCAGAGAGTGTATTCATTAGAAGAATATTTGCATATTCTGCTAGAAAGAACAGGGCGAAGGGTCCTCCTGCATATTCTACATTGAAACCTGAGACAAGCTCTGACTCTCCTTCTGTGAGGTCGAAGGGTGCTCGGTTTGTCTCAGCAAGGGTTGAGATATACCATATTGCAGCTAGAGGTCATGCTGGGAAAATTAGTCAGATACTTTCTTGTGTGGTATTGAATGTTTGGAGGGCAAATCCTCCTGTGAAGATAATTGTGCTTAGTAAAATTAGTCCTAGGCTTACTTCATATGAAATTGTTTGTGCAACTGCTCGTAATGCCCCAATTAGGGCATATTTAGAATTGGAGGCTCAACCAGCACCTAAAATAGAATAGACAGCAAGGCTAGAGAGGGCAAGGATGAAAAGAATATTCAGATTTAAATCAGTCACTGGGTGGGGGAGTGGAAGGGGGGCCCAGAGGGTTAGAGCAAGGGTGAGGGCTAGTATTGGGGCTAGGAGAAAGAGAAGAGGGGAGGATGTAGAGGGGCGCACTGGTTCTTTAATGAAAAGTTTTACACCATCTGCAATTGGTTGTAGAAGTCCATAAGGGCCTACAACATTAGGGCCTTTTCGTAGTTGCATATAGCCTAAGACTTTTCGTTCTAATAATGTTAGGAATGCAACAGCAAGGAGGACGGGTACAATGTATGCAAGAGGGTTGATGATATGTGTAAGAATTGTGGTAATCATAGTTAGGGAGAGGATTTGAACCTCTGTTCAAAGGGCTTAGGTCTTTTGCATTTTCCGGGCTCTGCCACCTTAACTTGCCTTTTTCTTAGGCTTAAGGAGGCATGTCCTTTTGCCTAATTTAGTTGATTGCATTAGGTCAGGGCAGGGCTTGCTTGAAGTATTGGCCCTCTCTTTTCGGTCCTTTCGTACTAGAAAAGAGCATTAGTCATAGATAGAAACTGACCTGGATTTCTCCGGTCTGAACTCAGATCACGTAGGACTTTAATTGTTGAACAAACAAACCCTTAATAGCGGCTGCACCATTAGGATGTCCTGATCCAACATCGAGGTCGTAAACCCCCTTGTCGATATGGGCTCTAAAAGGGGATTGCGCTGTTATCCCTAGGGTAACTCGGTCCGTTGATCGGCTTTGCCGGATCTTGTTGGTCAAATGTTCTGTTTGCGAGAGCTGTAGCTCTGGCTTTAAGGGAGTAGGCCCTGTTCCACATGGGGGTTTCTTGTTGCTCCATGGTCGCCCCAACCAAAGACATTAGGGCAGAAACCATTTTGTTGTTTCCATTAACTTGGGTTTTTAACATGGGCTGCCTTGTGTCTAAAGCTCCATAGGGTCTTCTCGTCTTATGGGGGTATCCCCGCTTCTGCACGGGAAAATCAATTTCATTGACTGGAAAAAGGAGACAGTTTGGCTCTCGTTGTGCCATTCATACTGGTCTCCATTTAAAAGACAAGTGATTACGCTACCTTTGCACGGTCAAAATACCGCGGCCGTTAAACTAAGAGTCACAGGGCAGGCGGGACCTCTTATATATTTATGTCCAAGAGGCGATGTTTTTGGTAAACAGGCGAAGCCAGTGTTTGCCGAGTTCCTTCTTTTTCTTTTAGTCTTTCCTTGGGCACACCTGTGTGGGGCTAACGCTGGGGGTTGAGAGGTTTTCTAGGTTAGTTTTAATTTTTCATTACCCTCTGAGGTTGGGGGCGTTAATTTTCAGTGTGGGTTCGTTCTGATGTAAACAGGTGCCTTGGAGAGGGTCTTAGCCCTCTTATTACTCATATTAGCAGTATCTCTTTTATGTTTGCATAAGTAGGCCTATTATTTAAAATAGAGGCTTAAGATATTATTATTGGAATTGGGGGTGGGCAGTATACTTGAGCTTTAACGCTTTCTATATGGGTGGCTGCTTTTAGGCCTGCCAAGGTAAAATTGCCTTTGGGTTTTTGATCTTTAGCCTGCTTGATAAAGTTGTGTCTTTTTTCAAGGGGGGTGTACCCCCCTTGAATAACTCTTTAGGCTTCTTGGTGTCAGTTGGGGGTGTTAACCCTAGTTGAATAAAGAAGACAAAAGGCTGAACTTCTGTTCATTTTATAGGCAACCAGCTATAACTGGGCTCGTTAGGTCTATCACCTCTACTCTAAGCTCACCCCACTCTTTTGCCACAGAGACGGGTTAGCCCTAAATAGGCAGTCTTGGAGTAGCTCGCTCAGTTTCGGGGGTTCAAACTGAAGGGCACTTTGCTTGAAGGTTTCTGACTAATTCATGATGCAAAAGGTACGAGGGAAAATCTCTGCTTTTTACCTCTTTACTGGGTTATTTCATTTCTCTTTCAGCTTTCCCTTGCGGTACTTTTTCTATTGCGCCTTGGTCCTCTTCTATCACCTATACTAGGGGGGTAAAATGGTTTGTTTTATTATTTTTAGAGTATTTGGGGTTAGTTAATATTTATTTGTTGAATTTAAGGGAGAGGGCTAGCTGTTAGGAGGAGGGTTCAGTGTGGCCCGATTTGCACGGGAATTTTCTCAGTGTAAGGGAGATGCTTTTCTATTTAAGCTACACTCTGTTTTTCCAAGTGCACCTTCCGGTACACTTACCATGTTACGACTTGCCTCCCCTTTGTCTTTATAGTTATTTATTTATTATTAATTTTAGGTTGGGGAGAGTGACGGGCGGTGTGTGCGCGCTTCAGGGCCAGTTTCAGGGGGATGCTCTAATTCCCTTCTTACTGCTAAATCCTCCTTTAGATGTTTGTTTCAGTGCATCATCCGTATTCACTGGGGCAGTGAATGTAGCCCATTTCTTCCCCTCTCGTTGGCTACACCTCGACCTGACGTTTTGGGTAATACCAATTATGCTTACTAAGGGTCCTTCACAGGGTAAGCTGACGACGGCGGTATATAGGCGGGACATACAAGAGAGGGTGAGGTTCAACGGGGGTTATCGGTTCTAGAACAGGCTCCTCTAGGGGGGTCTAAAGCACCGCCAAGTCCTTTGGGTTTTAAGCTATGGCTCGTAGTTCCCTGGCAGATAGAGATGTAAGATAAAATCTGTGTTTAAGGCTAGGCATAGTGGGGTATCTAATCCCAGTTTGTTTCCTAGCTTTCGTGGGTTTGTATTGTTTAAAGCCACTTTCGTTGGGGTGCTTCCCTCCTTCGATAGCATATGACAACTTTGAAGATGTTTGGCTTTAGTTAAATATGATACTAACCACTTTTTACGCCGTTTGTCTGTCAACTTGGGTCTCTCGTATAACCGCGGTGGCTGGCACGAGTTTTACCGGCCCTATTTTGATTTTAGCTAAGTCAAGTTTTCACTTATGGCTTAATGTTTACTACTGCTGAATTCCCTTAGGGGTGTGGCTAAGCAAGGCATTATGGGCTAACTTGTGGTTGTGCCTAATGTCTGCTCCTTTATTCCGCAGGGGAATAAGTAGGGCATTCTCACAGGGGTGCGGATACTTGCATGTATAAATTAAATCAAAGCTGACAGTAAAGTCAGGACCAAGCTTTTGTGCCTATGGGGCTTTCTAGGGCCCATCTTAACATCTTCAGTGTTATGCTTTAGTTAAGCTACATTAGC